TGAAAGATTGAGCCGAATACTTAAAAAATAGCCTAAAAAGTGAAATGAATGCTGGGAGAATTGGTTTATCTGGATCGTTCCTGGTCGAGACCAAATATCAAAATGACATTGCCATAAATAGATAAAATAGTATTTCCATTTATTTATCAAAAGAGGAGTATTCTTTGAAACCAGAATTGATTTTCCTTGATATCTAACATAATGGATGAAAGTATCCTTAAAGAATGATAAGGTATATGAACAATCCTTAACAGATACTTCTACAAGATCTTCGATTTTTTCATAGAAAAAAATTCGCTCAAAAAAAATGCGAAAATATTTTAACCGTAACTGAGAGGATTTGTTACGTAGAAAAAGAAAGATAGATTCATATTCCCGTACATATAAATTATATAGGAATAAGAAAAATCTTGGATTACTTTTTGAAAAAAAAGTAGAAATCCATTTTTTTGGAGTAAAAAGACTATTCCAATTATAATAGTAATAAAAAAACAACCTTAATAAATGAAAGAAAGAGACATCTTTTATCCAATATCGAAGGATTTGAACCAAGATTTCCAGATGGATAGGATAGGGTATTCGTATATCTGACTCATGATTTAAATATATCAGTTTATCTTCGAAAAAGGGAAAAATGGAATGAATTGATCGCAAATTATTATAAGATTTTACGATTTCTAATTCCCTTAAGGAAGAGATAAATAATTGTAGGGAAAATAGAATCTCCACGACGCCAACAAAACCTTCTAATATTATTTGAGAATAAAAATGATTGTTATAACCCCTAAAAGGATTTTTGTTAGAATCGTTAGTAAAAATGATGAAATGAGTCTGTTGATACATTCGAGTAATTAACCGTTTTACAATTAGTAAACTAAATTTATTGTTATAACCTACATTTTTTTCTACAAAAATGGACCCATGACCATAAGCTAGTCCATAAATATATTCCCGAAAAAAAAGTGGGTATAGGGTGTCCTGGTGTCGAGATCTATGGAGTTCTAAATATGCTCGATATTCCTCCATTTAAAATTAAAAAAGTCTATTTGGTCAAACAAAGAATCAGAGATTCGTTGGATTATCAAATGATACATAGTGCGATATGATCAAAACAGGGAATTCTAGGTAGATGTATATATATACCTAGAAAACAAGTAAAATCCATCAACGGACTCTCTCTAATCGCTTTTTCCACCTAATTTTTGTTCTAGGATAACAAGCTAGTTAGGAATCCTTTATTTTTTTTTTCAACCTAATCGCTCTTTTGATTTTGGAAAAAATATCTTTATCAATATACTCTTTCTTTTACACATTTATCGCTACCCCAAAATATAATGGAAAATAGCTATATAGTTAGGACTCATAACAAAAATAAATAATCCATTCACCAGAAAAGCTTTTCCCATATCAAGCACTAACCTCTTTTTAACGTACAATTAGATGGGGTAATCATTCAAATAAAAAATAAATGAAAGCTCGTTGCTTTTTGTTTCCCTATTATAATTGGAGCCACCAAGCTCTATCCCTTTATTAATTAAACCCAACTGAATTTTTTTGTTCCGAGCTAAGAATTCACAAACAAAAATTTTGGCCGGATCCTATAAGAATGAAATATTTTTAGAATTCTTCATCGATACGACATGCTACTTTTTCCATTCATTCCTTTCTGGATCAGTCGTGGTTTTACAAGCTCTACCAATGGTATGGACGAACCGATTGCTTCATAGAAATGTGTAAAAAATAGAGTCGCTCTTAAAAGCCGAGTACTCTACCATTGAGTTAGCAACCCCAATACAATTTAGAAAATAACGTGGATGTATATATCCAATCGCAATAAAAACAATAAAATTAAAAGATTGAATTGTCTAATAAAATATCAGACATTAAAAAAATAGAAAAACTCAAAATGTTGAGGGCGAATTGATTCTCAACATACAAATGAACAGATAAAACAAAACAATTTTCTAAAAAAAAAAAAAAAATGGTATACCAACTCTTTATCTACTATGTTATACATTATACATTATTATATATATATAGATTAGTTTTTTCTTTACCTTTCAATTCAATAAATAATTCAATTACTTACCTTTTAATCAAAAAAGAATTTCTTGTTTCTATCGCAGAAAATCCAATGAACCTACTATTTGATGAAGTAATAAAGCCTATTTAACGTGAGTAAATTGATCAATTTATTCACGATCGGATTATATTTATTTGATACACTGTTGTCAATATTAGTATTGAAAAAGAATACAATCGAGAAAACAAACGAATAAAATAAAAATGATAAAATATAATATTAATGAAATATTAATATTTCATTAAGACTATATTTTCTATTTTAAATATTATAAATTCGATTATTATTATGTTATAATTACTTAATTATGTTAGAATTACTTATAACAAAAATTCTTTAAATATATCAATTTTATTATATTCTAATTCTAAACTAAAAACTTGTAAAAAATTATAGAAATCTAAAAAGAAATATGAA